CCAAGAATTGCGTTTTTTTCTAGAAAAAAGATTGTCCTTTCATATACAAATTCGATTTTGGGCGAGACCCTACGAGACCCTAATAGGGTTAGGGTCTTTCACTAGAAAAAAGGTCAAAAATGAGGAAATGGGCGTAAGCCGGATTTATGGCGACTATCCAAGAATTTCAGTGTGCGAATCGAGGGTTGATACTCTAAAACTTATCTGATTTTATCAATTTTTAGAATTTTTTCTCGACGAAATCATGCATTTTCTAGGATATTCTTATTATTCTTATTATTAAATTAAGGATCTTATCGAAAGCTTACAGCAGCTTGCCAAACAAAAGCTAAGAGAAAAAAAAATACAGGTATGACTGGCATAACATCTACGATTGGATTCAAAAAAGCATAGGCTTCGGGCAATTTGCCGAAGAAAAAACCACTCGAATACGAATAAAGGGCAGAATTAATACAAATACAGATCAAACTAACGATATTAAGCATAACAGACGTTTTGTTCTTGGAGATAATTGCATTTTAATTGAGTTTTTGATATAAGGAAAAAGGAAGAAAGTAAGTAAGGTAGACAAAAAATCCTTCTTTTTCTTTGCACCCACTCAATCAAAAATCCTCCAATTCTCAAAGGAGAATAGAAGAAATGATACTTTCATACAATATCTTAATTGAATTCTATGTAATGATCAATAAATTTTCTTGAATTCTATATCTATATGTATTAAAATGCTAGTACCAATGTATTCTATACATATAGAGATTTTGGGGCTGGAGTTGACAAAAACCAATACCAATATTATTGTTTCTTGGTATAGATTCGAGGTTGAAATGGGGCGTGGCCAAGTGGTAAGGCAACGGGTTTTGGTCCCGCCATTCGGAGGTTCGAATCCTTCCGTCCCAGCATGGATCCATTTTTATGCTCCCTTAGAAAGAAGTAAGGGAGTGGATAAGAGTTAATCCATATTAATTTAATTACCATATTTCTATATGAGATAGAGTCAATGTTTTTTCGTTGAATCTCTTTTTTTTCAATTTTTCTTTTCGTAATTAAGATGAAAAGAATAAAGATTCAAATCTTAACTTACATCACTTTTTTATACATCTTATGAAAAATTTTCTTTCTTTTTTTCTTTGATCGCTTTATCTATTTTAAATTAAATCAGTGATGAGTCAATTCAAAAAGAAAGACCTATTCTACTATAAGATTAAAGTAGATGCTTATTATAGAATTTTTGTCAAATTAAATCAAAAATGAAATAATGATGTCCAAATAGGAAACTTTTTTGATTTCGATTCGAAATCGTTTGAATTTAATAAATAGTTTGAATGATTCCTTCGAAGTAGAATAAAAATTTTTGAAGTAGGAAATTGTTTAATCAATCCTATTGAGTTACTTGAAGATGCGGATTCAACAAGTGATTTGTTTATATATCTCATTATATTATCTATATATTCTTAATGGATCTTAAAGATGCTGTCTTGCTAAGACTTTTTTCAGAAAAATCGTATCACATATGATATATGGAAGAAAAAGAAGAAAAAGTCTAGATTACGGTGTCTATGGACAGTTGAACCAATGACTATTCATGATTCCATAATTGAATCAATTCCATACCGCTTCCAAATTAGAGGAATATTATGGTAAAACTTCGTTTGAAACGATGTGGTAGAAAGCAACGTGCGACTTGAAGGACAGAATCCGTTGTGGATTTTTACATCCACCATTTTCGAATTATCTAGGAATGAGGGTGCTCTTGGCTCGACATTGTTTGTTCTGTTACACTTGAATCCTTCGTTTTTGTTGGGTTGTAAATAGTCCACGGTGGAGCTCGAGTAGAAAGGATTCATTCATTTCTGGGGGGTAAGGATCTAGGGTTAAATGCCAATCAATCAATCGGAACAACTTCGTAAATGTATCTTCCATATATAGAAATCAATCAAAAGGATCCAATTCGAGCAAGTTTCCAATTCAAAAACAAACCTTGTTGGGATTGATCAAATTCGATTCATTCAAAGTGTCTCGCGGGGGAATCAACATGGGATTCTTTGATAGAAAGAAATCAAAAGGGGGTATGTTGCTGCCATTTTGAAAGGATTAAGAAGCACCGAAGTAATGTCTAAACCCAATGATTTCAAATAAGGATAAAGGATCTAAAAACAAGGAAAGACCCTTTCGAGTTGGATCGATAATCTTAATAACTAGATTCGACTAAAGAATCCAAATAGAATTTTAAACGAGATAAACAAAAGGGGGTAAAGACCACTCAAGAAATGACATTGACTAAAGATTTTTCCTTTGAGCTATTTGAGAGTTATACAACTTGAGTTATGAGTACGAATGGTTTCTTTTGATTTTCAGGAAGAAAAAGGCCTGAAATCATAGTCTAATTGATTTTATAGGCTCATTTGATATTTAAGTCATTTAGAATTGCATACATAGACAAAACCTCGAATCAAATCATTTTTTCTCGAGCCGTACGAGGAGAAAACTTCCTATACGGTTCTAGGGGGGGTATTGTTCATCTACATCTATCCCAATGAGCCGTCTATCGAATCGTTGCAATTGATGTTCGATCCCGAAGAGAAGGAAAAGATCTTCGAAAAGTGGGTTTTTATGATCCAATGAAGAATCAAACTTATTTAAATGTTCCTCTTATTCTCTATTTCCTTGAGAAAGGGGCTCAACCTACAGAAACTGTTCAGAATCTTTTAAAGAAAGCAGAAGTTTTTAATGAACTTTCGTCTAATCAAATGAGATTCAATTAAAGAAATACCGTGGTGGGGGGGTAGCGACTTGTATATAACTTTGTATAATTTTTCCATGCTTGTTTTTTTGATTTACCCCCCTTCTACTCTATTCTTTTCTCAACATTTATATTGACAACAGTGTAGTGAACAAATATAATTCATCGTGATAAGTGAACCGGGTCTATTTATTTTCGTCCCCTAACGTTATCAATTTTTCGAATTCTGTATATTTTTGTATATTTTTTTCTTTTATCTGAGAATTTCTTGTATTTTCATCTAATCAATTCATTTTGATCTTTCGAATGGATTCAAAATCAGTTTTTGTCTATTTTTTAGTTTGATTAGCTCGTAGAATCTCCTTTCTCTTTGTTTAAATTGAATTGATTTTGATTCTATCGATACCCCTTTTTGTTTTGCTGAAATTTTCTTTAATCCATATTTTCTTCGGGTTGCTAACTCAACGGTAGAGTACTCGGCTTTTAAGTGCGACTAGAATCTTTTACACATTTTGATGAAGTGAGAAATTCGTCCATATCATTGGTATGGTTTCGAAGACCGCGACTGATCCTGAAAGGGAATAAATGGAAAAAATAGCATGTCGTATTAATGGGGAGTTCTGAGGATATTTCATTTTTTTTGGATCGGTACAAAAACCTGTTCGAATTTTTGGAACGGAACAAAATGAAATTAGGTCGAATGAATAAATGGATAGGGGCCCTATGTCTTCAATTTTCAATTAATTATCAGAAAGAAAAAGCAACCAGCTTCTGTTCTTAATTTGAATAATTTCCCGATCTAATTAGACGTTAAAAATGGATTAGTGCCTGATACGGGAAGGGCTTCTCCCCTCACGAGTGGATTCTATATTTTTGAAATGAATCCTAACTATTGGCATTCTCTATTATGGAATAGAGATGTGTGTGTAAAAGAAACAGTATATTGATAAAGAAAGTTTTTTCCGAAATCAAAAGAGCGATTAGGTTTAAAAAATAAAAGATTTCTAACCATCTTATTATCCTATAACATAGACGAATTAAATGAGATAAATGGAAAAAGAGAGAGTGGAAAATCTGCTGATAAGTTTACCTGTCTCCGAGGTATCTTTTTTTACTAGAATTAGAATACCTTGTTTTGACTATATCGCACTATGTATCATTTGATAACCCAAAAAACCTTCTACCTTTGATTCAAGTAGAAGTTCAAATGGAGGAAATCCAAAGAAATTTCGAACTAGAGAGATCTCAACAACATGACTTCCTATATCCACTTATCTTTCAGGAGTATATTTATACATTTGCTCATGATCGTGGTTTCAGTAGATCAATTTTGTCGGAAAATCCGGGTTATGGAAATAAATCCAGTTTACTGATTGTGAAACGGTTAATTATTCGAATGTATCAACAGAATCATTTTCTTTTTTTTTCTAATGATTCTAAGAAAAATCCTTTTTTGACGCGCAACAAGAATTTGTATTCTCAAATTCTATCTGAGGGGTTTGCTTTGATTGTGGAAATTCCATTTTCTCTACGATTAATATCTTGTCTAGAAGGGAAAAATCTAGAAGGGAAAAAGATAGTAAAATTTCAGAATTTACGATCAATTCATTCGATATTTCCCTTTTTAGAGGACAATTTTTCACATTTAAATCTTCTATTAGATATACTAATACCCCACTCTGTCCATGTGGAAATCTTGATTCAAACTCTTCGCTATTGGTTAAAAGATGCCTCTTCTTTGCATTTATTACGATTTTTTCTCAACGAGTATTGTAATTGGAATACTCTTAGTAGTATTAGGCCAAAGAAAGCCGCTTCTTCTTTTTCAAAAAGAAATCAAAGATTAGTCTTATTCTTATATAATTCTCATGTATGGGAATATGAATCCATTTTCTTATTTTTACGTAACCAATCTTCTCATTTCCGGTCAACATCTTCTGGAGTTTTTCTTGAACGAATCTATTTCTATGGAAAAATAGAACGTCTTGTGAACGTCTTAGTTAAGGGTTTTCAGGTGAACCTATGGTTGGTCAAGGAGCCTTGCATGTATTCTATTAGGTATCAAAGAGGATTCATCTTGGCTTCAAAAGGGACGTCACTTTTCATGAATAAATGGAAATGTTACCTTGTCACTTTTTGGCAAGGGCATTTTTCGCTGTGGTTTCATCCAAGAAGGATTTATAGAACCCAATTATCCAATCATTTCCTTGAATTTTTGGGCTATCTTTCAAGCGTGAGGATCAAACCCTTGGTGGTACGG